ATCAAGATCAAATGAATCTTCGTTCTTCTTATGTCGAACGAAGATCTCTTTCGAGTCTCTCAGTGAATAATGATCAAATCAGATACAAATTATTTAGTTCTAATTTTTCTGGTAAAAAAAAAGAAGATAGGATTCCTGATTATTCAGAACTTAATCGAATCATATGTATTGGGCAGTGGAATCTCATATATCCTGCTATTTTACACGAGAATTCTGATTTATTGGCAAAACGGCGAAGAAATAGATTTCTTATTCCATTCCAATCGATTCAAGAAGGAGAGAAAGCACTAATACCCAATTCAGGTATTTCGATGGAACTACCTATAAATGGTATTTTCCGTAGAAATAGTATTCTTGCTTATTTCGATGATCCTCGATACAGAAGAAACACTTCGGGAATTACTAAATATGGAACTATAGGGGTGCATTTAATCGTTAAAACAGAGGCTTTGATTGAGTATCGAGGAATCAAAGAATTTAATGCAAAATATCCAATGAAAATAGATCGATTTTTTTTCATTCCCGAAGAAGTCCATATTTTATCTGAATCTTCTTCGATAATGGTACGCAACAATAGTCTCATTGGAGTAGATACACGAATTACTTTAAATACAAGAAGCCGAGTCGGCGGATTAGTCCGAGTGGAGAGAAAAAAAAAAAGGATTGAACTTAAAATCTTTTCTGGAGATATCCATTTTCCTGGAGAAACCGATAAGATATCCCGACACAGTGGCATCTTAATACCACCAGGAAAAACAAATTCTACGGAATCAAAAAAATTGAAAAATTGGATCTATGTTCAACGGATCACGCCTACTAAAAAAAAGTATTTTGTGTTAGTTCGACCCGTAGTGACATATGAAATGTCGGACGGTATAAATTTAGCAACACTCTTCCCCCCAGATCTGTTCCAAGAAAGGGATAATATGCAACTTCGAGTTATCAATTATATTGTTTACGGAAATGGTAAACCGATTCGGGGAATTTATGACACAAGTATTCAATTAGTGCGGACTTGTTTAATTTTGAATTGGGACCAAGACAAAAAAAGTTCTTATATCAAGGAGGCCCACGCTTCCTTTGTTGAAGTAAGTACAAATGGCCTGATTCGAGATTTTCTCAGAATCGACTTAGTAAAATCCCACATTTCGTATCTCAGAAAAAGAAATGATCCGTCATCCTCAGGATTGAGCTCTGATAATGTGTCAGATCACACCAATTTCAATCCCTTTTATTCCATTTATTCCAAGACAAAGATTCAAAAATCACTTAGCCAAAATCAAGGAACTATTCGCACGTTGTTAAATTCCAATAAGGAATGCCCCTCTTTGATAATTTTGTCATCATCTAATTGTTTTCGAATGGGTCCATTCAACGATGTCAAATATCACAGTGTGATAAAAAAATCAATTAAAAAAAATCCGATAATTAAAATTAAGAATTCGATTGGCCCTTTAGGAACAGGCCTTCAAATTTTGAATTTTTATTCATTTTACTATTTAATAACTCATAATCCGATCTTGATAACAAAATATTTGCAACTTGAAAATTTAAAACGGACTTTTCAAATAATTAAATATTATTTAATGGATGAAAACGGGGGGATTTATAATCCCGATCCAGGCAGTAACATCTTTTTGAATTCATTCAATTTGACTTGGTATTTTCTCGAGAATAATTATTATTATAATAATTGGGAAGAAAGATCCACAATAATTAGTCTTGGACAGTTTATTTTTGAAAATGTACGTATAGCCAAATATGGACTACACCCAAAATCGGGTCAAGTTTTGATTGTTCAAGTCGATTCTGTAGTAATAAGATCGGCTAAGCCTTATTTGGCCGCTCCAGGAGCAATTGTTCATGGTCATTATGGGGAACTCCTTTATGAAGGAGATACATTAGTTACGTTTATATATGAAAAGTCGGGATCCGGTGATATAACGCAAGGTCTTCCAAAAGTGGAACAAGTGTTAGAAGTGCGTTCAATTGATTCAATATCGATGAACCTAGAAAAAAGAGTTGAGGGTTGGAACGAGCATATAACAAGAATTCTTGGAATTCCTTGGGGATTCTTGATTGGTGCTGAGCTAACTAGAGTGCAAAGTCGTATCTCTTTGGTTAATAAGATCCAAACGGTTTATAGATCCCAGGGGGTGCAAATCCATAATAGGCACATAGAAATTATTGTACGCCAAATAACATCAAAAGTGTTGGTTTCAGAGGATGGAATGCCTAATGTTTTTTTACCTGGAGAACTAATTGGATTTTTACGAGCGGAGCGAACGGGGCGCGCTTTGAAAGAATCGATCTGTTACCGGACCATCCTATTGGGAATAACAAAAGCATCTTTGAATACTCAAAGTTTCATATCCGAAGCGAGTTTTCAAGAAACTGCTCGAGTTTTAGCTAAAGCCGCTCTCCGGGGCCGTATCGATTGGTTGAAAGGCCTAAAAGAGAACGTTGTTATAGGGGGGATGATACCTGTTGGTACCGGATTTAAAGGATTAGTGCACCGTTCAAGTCAAGATAAGAACATTCTTTTGGAAACTAAAAAGAAGAATTTTTTCGAGGGGGAAATCAGAGATATTTTCTTCCACTATAGAGAATTATTTGATTCTTGCATTTCAAAGAATTTCCATGATACACGAGAACAATTATTTAAAGGATTTAATGATTCCTAAAAGTGGATTCATACTTTTTTTATTTAATATTAATAAAAATTCTCTATGGTCATTTGATGGGGGTAATGGAAATAAAGATAATACCAAATAGAGGATAGCGATTTGGATTGTGTATCGACACGGTCAATCTCCGGTAGAAGAAAAGGTTCCATCGGAACAATTATTTAGTTCAGGGCACCCCGTCGCTTTTTTTTTTCAAAAAAAAAAAACGAGGAAATGTGAGGAGAAATGACAAGAAGATATTGGAACATCAATTTGGAAGAAATGATGGAAGCAGGCGTTCATTTTGGTCATGGTACTAGGAAATGGAATCCTAGAATGGCACCTTATATTTCTGCAAAACGTAAAGGTATTCATATTACAAATCTTACTAAAACGGCTCGTTTTTTATCACAAGCTTGTGATTTGGCTTTTGAAGCAGCAAGTATGGGCAAACAATTTTTAATTGTTGGTACAAAAAATAAAGTAGCTGATTCAGTAGTACGGGCTGCAATAAAGGCTCGGTGTCATTATGTTACTAAAAAGTGGCTCGGTGGTATGTTAACGAATTGGTCCACTACAGAAACGAGACTTCATAAGTTCAGGGACTTGAGAACGGAACAAAAGACGGGGAGACTCAATCATCTTCCGAAAAGAGACGCAGCTATGTTGAAGAGACAATTATCTCATTTGCAAACATATCTGGGCGGGATTAAATATATGACGGGGTTACCTGATATTGTAATTATCGTTGATCAGCAAGAAGAATATACGGCTCTTCAAGAATGTATCACTTTGGGAATTCCAACAATTTGTTTAATCGATACAAATTGTGACCCGGATCTTGCCGATATTTCGATTCCAGCAAATGATGATGCTATAGCTTCAATCCGATTTATTCTTAATAAATTAGTATTCGCAATTTGTGAGGGTCGTTCTAGCTATACAGGAAATCCTTGATTAATAATAAGATAAATCCATTTTTTTTTTTTTTTTTTTGAACTTCATAAATTTATGGAATTGGTTTCTGCTATTGAATCTCATAAAAGAGATAAAAATTACTGGATATATTTTTGACTAGTTCTAGTTATTACCAAAAATAGAAAATTTAACTAAGCAAGTTGAAAAAGAGATGGTTGAATCAAAATAATTTCCTTTAAAGTTCTATTTCTGTCAGAGGGCAATATGAATGTTTTATCATGTTCCGTCAGCACGCTAAAAGGCTTATATGATATATCGGGTGTGGAAGTAGGCCAACATTTCTATTGGCAAATAGGAGGTTTTCAAGTCCACGGCCAAGTACTTATTACTTCTTGGGTTGTAATTGCTATCTTATTAGGTTCAGCTAGTATAGCTGTTCGTAATCCACAAACCATTCCGAATGGGGGTCAGAATTTCTTCGAATATGTCCTTGAATTCATTCGCGACGTTAGCAAAACCCAGATTGGAGAAGAACATGGTCCGTGGGTTCCTTTTATTGGAACTATGTTCCTATTTATTTTTGTTTCAAATTGGTCAGGGGCTCTTTTACCATGGAAACTCATAGAGTTACCTCATGGGGAGTTAGCCGCGCCTACGAATGATATAAATACTACTGTTGCTTTAGCTTTACTCACGTCAGTAGCATATTTCTATGCGGGTCTTAGCAAAAAAGGATTAGGTTATTTCAGTAAATACATTCAACCAACTCCAATCCTTTTACCTATTAATATCTTAGAAGATTTCACAAAACCCTTATCGCTTAGTTTTCGACTTTTCGGAAATATATTAGCGGATGAATTAGTAGTTGTTGTTCTTGTTTCTTTAGTACCTTTAGTGGTTCCTATACCTGTTATGTTCCTTGGATTATTTACAAGCGGTATTCAAGCTCTTATTTTTGCAACGTTAGCCGCCGCTTATATAGGAGAATCCATGGAGGGTCATCATTGACTAGTTTTCAAAATAGTCATTTTTGTGGCTTATCCCAAGCCGAGGTAATGTATGCGTGACTCAATAAAATCTACTTAGGGAACATCAAAATATACAAATATAGTTTTAGGAAAAAAGACTCCAATATTTTTGGAATTGTAAAAAAAGGAAAGAGATCTAAAAGATCTTTTTTTTTCCTAAAATGGCCAAAATGAAAATTGAAATAAAATTTCAATAGAAATTAATTAAATTAGATCCACCCCCAATAAACTAGAATAGAATAACCAATAAAAATAAAATAGAAGAAATCAAAATAGAAAAAAATTAATTAATAAATTAATAAAAAAAATGAATTAAAAATGAAATAGAAAAATGAAATAAATAGATGGAGAATAAAATAATAGAATCAAAAAGAAATTAGATAAGATC